CCGCCTCTCCCCCCCCCCCCCCGCTCCGTTGTTGAAGCGGGCCCCCCCCATACTCATGAATCTGCATTCCCAACCAAGGAGTTGTCTCATATAGACAGAGTTGGGCCCCCGTGTTCTGAGATCTTTTTCAACTTGATTAATAAAGAGGATTTCTCGGCCGTCTTTTTCGGCTAGGCTCCATTCGGGGTGGGTGTCCAGCTCGTCCCGCTTCTCGTTAAAGAAATCGATAAAGGCTTCTTCGGGGGTGTAGGCGGCATTTTCCCCCAAGTGGGGATGTCGAGAAAGCACTTCTTGAAAACGAGAATAAGCTGCGTGCTTACGTTCCCGGATTTGGAGATCCCGGTTTTCGAATTCGATTAACCGGGCGTACTCCTCTTGAGAGGCACAATTGTTCAGTGCCTGTTTCACTTCTGCCCAATATACCCCCCGATCCTTATCAAGGAGAAAAATGCAATTATCATTTTCCAGTGCCCATATTCGATTTCTCATTGAGGATTCCAAGGCGATATTTTGGGTAACGGGCCAAGGCTCCGCCAGGACTCTCAGCCCGAAGGAATCCTCCGATAAGGAGTTAGATGGGCTGGAAGAGGGAATTGGTCCCGCGGAAGGGTGGTTCTGCGGCATTTGGTCAAGGGCCGCCCATATCTCCTCTTGGGGTACGCTAAACCTCAAGCTTGATGGGCTGGAAGAGGGAATGATTTGCCCATCCGAAACATACAAAATGACAAAATTAGAGATAATCCCACTAAGGCAGAGACCCAACCAAGAAACAAGGTATATTCGTACATGATAGCAATAAAAAGACAAACCAAAAAACGATAACATATAGAAAAACAAAAGCGGAAAGCGAGACTTTGTCTTCCAATGAATACACAAAAGACGAAATAAAAAGATCCAGCCTAAAAAAAGAATCCCAAAAAGTACGACATTCCGCCCTGTTGGCATGATAGCAGTTCCTTCTGATCCTAGAAAACGTCCGAAAAAACCAGCTACGGAACTCCCGAGCAGAGGCAAAAATACAATCAGTAGATACATGACGATCGAGTTTCTTATTGAAAATCAGACAATCCTGGTTCGGCTTGTTATTTATAAAGGGAAGTCCTTTGGGGGGCAGACCCAAGTCAATGTGTCCCGCGCGCGAAAGTCCCCTTCTCTGACCTCTCCTCCCCCGCAGCTCCGCTTCGCTTTGGTGGATCGAAGTCTTGTCAAGTGAGGCACTCTTTCGATTCTTGAGATCAAGCTCTTTTTTATTGAAATCCCATTCGTACCATCTTCTTCTTCTGTGTCAAGACTAGCAGGGCATTCTTTGCATCTTCTTAGATATCAGCCCTCACTGTAACCCTACGGTAGAGAGTGCCCGCCGGGGGCCGGGCACGAACGCCAAACCACGTTTCTCTATATACGATCGATCGCTGCCCCTGTTTCGATCTGGGACTTGGTTGTGTCAAACATCGAATTTCTGCAGTGAATTGCTGTCGAAAGAGAGTCAATCGAGAAGCCGCGACCGCCCTCGTTAGTGGATTCGAGGTGGGAGCAGTCAACAACTGAGAAAGGTAGCCTCGTGACTCCCACCGGGGAAGAACTCGGATCTGCTCTTTCTATTGACAAAATCTCATGGATGATTCGGGGATGAAACCCTGTGGATCACCTGTCAAGCCTATCCGTTAAAGAAGCCCCTATTGAGCATGGATTCGTCGTTCACTTCACATCACCGACACCCGAGCTTCTTTCTTCGCCGACTCTTGGCACTAGTTTAGAGCCTGTCTCGCCTCTATGGGCAGATGAAATGCGTGAACTGGGAGACTTGTGATTCTTGGCAGGAATAACTTCACCTGTCGCAAATGAAACTAGCTTTTCACACTTGAAACCGAAACCTTTCTTGCTTTGCTTGCTTGCCATTCCGATATGATACCTGTCTGGCCTAGCTGATCTATTGCCTGACTCAAGGAACCAAGCTCTGATCCTGAGACAGCTCTTTCATACGATGATTTCGCGGAGGTGGGCTTTCCTGATTAAGATAGGCTAGCTTGCTTTCCAACTTGGCATTCTCCAACCCGAACAACGCCACCTCAAGCGAAGGGGGCTATTGGCGGAGTTGTGATTGATGTCGATGCAGCATTTTCACACTCGTATAGCTGGGAAACTCATCAACTTGGTTTTCACTAAGATCAGGCTGAAATCAAAGGAATGAACAAGGGATTTCAGTTCTTTCTTCTGCCAGAAATCACACTTTCCACTTTCGTACCAAGATGGATTCCTGGCCTTCCGGGCATAGCAATGAACCATAACAGAACCTGAGGGATAGGGATGGTAGAGTGCTATTACGAACGAAGGGTCAAGGCTTGACAGGTGGAATGTCATTTCCAAGAGAAGAGATTGATTCAGAGAATAGAGCCAACGGTGCTGCTCCGGACTCAGTCAGTGGTCGGGCCTGACTCCGTTCGTTCGGTTCGCTGAGCTCTGAGCTGATAGCGGTTCAGTTGGGGACGTGTGCTTTCTTTTGACTCTAGTGCGCTGAGAAGAGCAGCTGACCAATGTGTCCGGTGCCCAAAGCGTTCTTCCTCCACTACTGACTATTCCACTACGGGGACGGACTCATCCTCTACTACTTAATGTGAATGACTAACTGATTCAGGGAGCTCAGACTGACGGTTAGATGGTTCGGTTGTTTCAGTCAGAAGGGGAGTCCGCTGATTAAGAAAGAGATTCCCAGCCAGGAAAGAGGGGAAGGGGAGAGGCGAGGCGGGCCCCTTCACAAGTTCTTGCAGAAGCGCCCCAAATAGAGAGTGAGTCGTGCTAGGAAGCCGGCTATCTTATCGGGCGGGGGCGCGTGAGCCAGCGTCTCAGCCAAGTAGGGGGGGCAGAGAAGGAAGGATGCGCATGAAGCCTAAGCTAGTCAATGTATAGCGTGGTTCGTATTGATTGACAGTAGTCTTTTGACAGTGGAGAAGGTGAGTGGGTATAGGACTCAGCTCGGCTCAGTCCTTTCTTTGGTCTGGAGGGTTCGGTTGGCTGCGTTCCTTGGATAAACAAGAAAGAGCACAACTGTCACTAGTGCAGTGTGCCGCAGCGCATCAATCAAAGCAAAGTGGGTCGTGGCACACTCTCCCTCCGTCCTTGAACAATTGTATAATGTCACTGAAGAAAGCCCGGACGGCAGTAGTCAGGAACATCAAAAATTCAAGTCAACAAGTGGGTGGGTCGCGCCCAAACTAGGGATGAAAAGGGCAGCGAACAAGAGTATCGCGCTATGCTATTACGGCGTGTTGCATACTCTACTAGGCTAATGAGAAGGGTTCTATCTCTTCTTTCAAAGTAGTAGCAAAGACCCTTCTTTCTTTGAGGCAATCGCTAGATGCAATGCTGCTCTTTCGCCTCATCCGCTACCGTCACATTCAGTGATTTCACTTTCGATGTGAATGCAGCAGATGGAGGGGGAGATCAAACTGTCAGCTGTGCCATTAGGAGCCGTTTCCCACTTCTTGTTTGGGGAGAACAGCCAGTCAGAAGGTAGAGCCTTGACTTAGGGAAGTGACGCTTGCTTTTGATTGAATCCGTGATAACTGATGTCAACATCGGGAAGTGGAGTTCGGGGGCTTGGATTTCCCTTTCATCATTTCACTACTAAGCAAAATAGGCCAACTACAGGCACTAAGGTCAATGAAGTACGTGCCGCACCATTGACATTTGACTGGTGAAAGCTGAATCTCATCTCTAGTTGTACCAACGAGGAGAGTCAATCTCAACTACGCTAAATGAGGATCGAATCGAAGCTGTAATGCCCTTCCCCTTGTGGTTTTGGAGAACATCCTCTTATCGTGATTGATTGGTCACTGGCAATTCAATCTGACTGACGACGTATCTTTCTTGTCTTTCTTGAATACATCATTGAAAGAATCATGCGAGAGGTCTACTACGTCAATTGCGTCACGAGTTGGACAGAGAGACGCAGGAACAGCACCATGTTAGATTCTCATCCCGACTCGGTTGCCCAGGCATCCAATGCATTGAGTACAGCTGACTGAACACCAACACAATCACTTGAAAGCGAAAGGAAGCCTCTTCTTAGGCATTCCATACATCTCTTTGATCTGGAGCAGATAGACCTGACTTTCACTCACATCTGGTACCGTGGAGCAGTACCTATGGAAAGGATCCAGACCATAGGGGAAGGGGAAACAAGCTCTTCGGAACGGATACCCATCTCTTTGAATCAAACCTTTCCAGGATGATCACTTCCAGCACTACTACAGAGGCGTACCACCACTTCCTATTTCCCTAGGACAGTGACTACAAATCCAATTAGCTTGAGGCATGCCATCCCCTTTCGGACAAGGAACAAGAGAAAGTGATTGGATGATCGGTCGATTGGTGTGGTAGGTAACCGGCTTGATGAAATGCTGGAATTGACGTCGATGCCCCATCCATTTTTCCCTCTCAGGCATGTCCACTCCAGAGAGAGAGGGTTGGCAACTGAATGAAGAATCAAGCGAGGCAAAGACGGAAGGGCTATCAGATGGTTCATCATCAGACGAAGAAAGTGCGGATACACTCACCGGAGAGCCAACTAGCCCTTGCGCGGCCAAGAGGAATGTGGCCACTGCAGCTAAAGAGGTAGCCGTCGCCAGATCCTTACTCTGAAAAGAACAAGGAAGCCACAATGGACAGAATGATGGCTGAAGTATGAATTCTCCCTCGAATTATGTCTGTTCATGTCTCTTCTGATGTTATTATGATCCTTTCATTGCATGGTCATGAGATTTCTCATATTGGTATTTCATTCAGATAGTACATGCGGAGCTCCTCTGATGCCTGCAAGAAGTTCATGGCAGAAATGACCAGGCTTTCATGCTGAGCAAGCTGGTTCCTGTTGTTGGAAATGTGAGAGAATCCCACCGTTTTCATCAAAGAAGTGTTGGCGAATTAGATTGAAGAGGAAGTGGATATTATTGTCAACTCGGCGGCAAATCCCCCTTCGATGAGAGGTCTTTCGTTTCTCTCTCTTATTTATTGATTCATTTGCATTCATTTCATTTTATTTATGGGGTTTGTTTGCCCTCTTGATTGGAAATTTCCAATTCCCCGGTACGACGTTGCACTGGACATAAACACCATAGGACCGTCGCAGGCTGAGGAGTTTTGCAAAGAGGTGCAAGGAACTCCCGCTCTTCTTGCAAGTATCAACAGGTAAAAGCATACACTCCGAGCTGGGTGTCATGTTAACAAAAGCTGACGGATGGGTATTTCCGGTGGTTTCATATTTCCCACTCCACAGCAGCATATGTGAACGGGCAAGATCGTCGGAAAAGCCCTTTTCCATGGGGGACAGCATATCCCCGGAGAAGCTAACCTCATCATCCTCTAGAAATTCTCTTCCTGTATTTTATGTGGAAAAGGATACCAAGTGGGCTTTTCATTCCAGAAAGACCCCCGACCCGCCCTTCCAGATTGAAGGAATGGAGTCAGGGCCGCCCTTACTCCTGCTTGCTTTCCCGATAGCCCTGCCCTACTGAAAGAAAGACACTGCTTGGAATTTCACTTGACTTGAATCGCTCGTTCGAAGCCCAGTTGGCCCCGGTGCCTTCTCTCGCCTGAAGCCCTTTCGGGGAAGTAGCGGATGTTCCCTTGTAAGCAGTGGACCGACCGGGTCAATCACTCCCCTGACTGATTCGTCCTCACGGGGTGAAGTGCCCCTCTTCCTGTTATAGGGGTACACCTCTCCATAAATCGTGAGGGCGCCGTTCAATTCAAAGCGGGAGGGCAACCTAGAAAGTCAGGTGCGTCCCCGCCAAAGAAGCGGGGTGAATTGGTTGGAAAGGGGCCTGTCCTCTTTCCCCCTTTCTTTTTGCTCAGTGTCATTCTGTTCTTCTTTGGATGAATCCGAAAAAGCCTGAAAGGAAGTTCGCCCTGACCCCGTGACGTTGTCGTATTCTTAGCTCTAGGTAGGCTAATGAATCAACGATTTGCTTATTCATCATCTGGCTCAAGAATTTATATTCTTTTCAAGGCCTCCAAGACTTCATTGACAATCTGGAGCGCATGGAGCCTTTGGACTTTAGAGTCCATCTCGATCTTGTGGATAGTGTCTCGACACTGAATAGGAAGAGAAGGTGGCAGAAGCTCTTCCTTGTCCTTTTCTTTGGAATCTGCTTGAGGATGATTTTGACATTATCAAGGATAAGAGTGTTGAGATTTGAAAGCCAGCAGAGACGAAAGCGGAAAAGGGTCTTCACTCAGTATTTACTGAACTTGGCACTTGATGATCTTGATCGAAAAATCTGGGAAGGGAATTTTTCTATTGACGTTTCTTTCATATCGCGATCATAGCTATTCCCAATCCCTATGCTGAAGTTCGCCGTGCTTTCTATGAAGCTTTTGGGATTCAAGGAGGCGATGAGAATTCAAGCTTCGAAGGACCCCCAGAACTGATGGGGGATTATGTGGATCAAGAAGCACTGGAGCTTTCTCAGAAAAATCTATCCAGTCAAATTGAGAAAACCCTATAGGAGCTCAGTCTACGAGCTTCCATCAAGATCCGGAAAATCCCCCCTCAATCTTCTAGATTGGGGATCTCTTTCCCTCGAGGGTCAGGATGTGCTAAAATATCGTAGTAGGAGGGAAGACGACTAGAAGGGATGGCTGGTATACTATTAGAGCATCGTGGAGGGGTGTGCGCACACACTTCTCTTTGATGATAGAAAAGGGATGGGGTTTCATGATTGGAAGGTGGTCTGTGGCGAAGGAGATAGATAAGAAGTAGGAGTGAAAGATCCTCGGAGGAAATGAAAAAATTCTTTGGAACTCTTTATTGGAACTCGGACTGATGCAGGGTGTGAGTGTGAAAGTATGGCACGCAAAGGAAATCCTATTTCCGTCAGACTTGATCAGAATCGTAGTTCAGACCCAAGTTGGTTCAGTGAGGGCGACCGCGAAAGTCACCGAATGGGGTTGGCCCCCCGTCGGACCCCCACCCGAAAAGCGAGCGGGTAGGCTTTTCCGGATCTTTTGCCCATATTTCCCCCAAAAAAAGCGTGGGAGGACGTTGCAGATGTCCGGGACGGACACGACTTCTTCGGAATCCCGAAGACCACAGGAGGACACCCGGGACCAGAGCATGTCGTGAAAGAAGCACACTGGGTGGGCGTGCTTCGACCCTGTCTCCGGGGCACAGTGGAATGTAGATATCATGAACGCGAGGTGCAGGATACCAGGCCGATCAAGCCGGGCAACCACTCCCCGGAGGTGCCGATCGCGGGAGCATCCGGGGCCCCGGCGCCCAGCTCCGCTGGAGAGGCCGTGACTGATCTGAGAAGTGCGTCTTCGGGATTGATAGGAGCCGACTGACTTCTTCTGCGAACGCCGGGACCCAGGAATCAATAAGAAAACAAGTGCTGACGTTTCGGATCCGTGAATAAACCGAAAGAAGAGACCTTTCTCGCTCGGCGCCGCACTATGCTCCACTTCCACAAATGAGAGTTTTCGGTGGAACCGGTGAACCAC